CAATTGAGAAGATCCCCGATATCGATTTGAGACGAAGAGAAAGAAAGTATCTATTTTATTTAGTTATTCAGTTAAACCAACGATTCGTTATTGGAACAGATAGAAACAACCATCTCGTCCGGGAAAAGCCATCGTTTTCTCAACAATGTCTTTGTCATTTGATCCAATAGTGTTCCGTTAGATAGGAACAGATTTGATAAATATTGATAACTCTCGGATAGAGTATTAGAACGGAAAAACCCATTCGATAATGAACTATTGGTTCTAAGCCATCTCTGGCGATGAATCAACAATTCGAAATGCTTTTCGTGCGGATTCTTGATAAACCAGCGTTTATTTATATATTTCCAATAATCTTTTTGTGTTTGGGAAGTAAGAAGTACGCTTGATATTTCTTCATCTGCAACGAATTCTCGATGTGAAAACACGGAGACAAAAGGATCATCTTGGAATAGCAAAAAGAGTGGATCCGCGGGTTCCCAAATGAATTGGCTTATTCGAAAAACGCCTTGTTCTTTGGAAGATCTATCTTGTGTCTGGTACTGCATGGTTCCACCCTGCAAGAACTCCGAATCATTCTCTTGAAGCTCATCCTCTTCATCATAAATGATCTGCTTGTCCCGAAATGACCTTTCCCAATAGGGAAATCCCAATTCATTGGGCCGTTCAATACAATCAAATAGAAAGCCCCAAGGGCGCCATATTCTAGGAGCCCAAACTATGTGATTGAATAAATCCTCCTCTATCTGTTGCGGGTCGAGGACTCCTTCCCCTTCTTCAAACTCCGATTCATATTTTTCATAGAGAAATCTCTGATCAACGATAGAACAAGATCCATTTTGAATCATAGTTAAGGGATTCCTTGGTTCGGGCCGAAGAAGCAATGTAACTCGATCATTATCAAACTGACTGCAATCTTTTTCTGTCCGTGAGGATCCCACCAGAGCGCCTTCTACTTCTAATAGGCCATGAACTAGATCAGAATCATTCTCAACGAGTCTATAAGAAGTGATCCCATTTTTTTCATTAGGTCCCGGTATAGACCAAAGATCTTGAGCGACCGATCCGGCAGAACAACTCAAAAGATAAAGAAGTATCGTTAATTTCTTCATGCTTGTTCCAAGTTCGAAGTACCATTTGTACAAATAAGAATCCCCTTCGTTACAAGATTTCTTCTTCATATAGATAGATATAGGATCTATGGAGCCATTACTTAGAAGTACATTTTGTGAAACAGCCCGTCCTACCTGATAGAAAAGGATCCCATGATCCTGAACCGATCTTATCTGAGATCGCAAATCCCAAGTTTGTCTATGAAGAGCAGATCTAATTATATTCGTGTCTATAATAGATTTCTTTTGTATAATACTAATCGATAGGGCCTCGTTGGTAAGTGCTACAAGATCTCGTACATTGGAACCCATAGTTATGGACCCGAATCCATTAGTATGGAACATTTCCTTTTCCAAGTGAAATCCCCTAGTATATGAAAGAGTGAAAAAGTGCTTTCGTTGTTGTGGAATAAGAAGCCTTCGTATCTTAATGCATGTATTTAATTTATTCGGAGCGATTAGAGCGGGATCGACTTTTTGGGGAATATGAGTCGAAGCAATAACAAGGATATTTCTAGTGGAACATCTTTCACAATCCCTGGAGAGATAGTTCACTAATAGACCGAGGGATAAGTCATTCGACTCATTCATATCCAGATCATGAATGTTTGGAATCCAAATTATGCAAGGAGACATTGCTTTTGCTAATTCGAATTGAAGGGTGATAAAAAATCGGTCTATTTCCGGAATCATATCCCTAGGTAGCACATCCTTCATAGTTATAAACTTCAGCTCCCTATCAAGGTCACGGTCGAAATCGTCACTATCATCACTATCGTAACTATAGTAACCATCCTGACTATCGTTACTAGGTAAAAGACTGTAAATGGTGCCCTCTCTATCATCAAAAATTTTCTCTTCACTATCATCAATACGAAAACCCTTAGGATGGTTATCCAGGAACTTATTCAGAAATACTGTAATGAAAGGAACATAAGAGTTTGTCGCTAGGTATTTGACCAAATAGGATCTTCCAGTTCCTATAGAACCTATCACTAAAATACCCCTAGGAGGGGGTAGGGCTAAGCGGAGCGAAAAGGGTTTCCCAGAAGATGGGAAATCAAAACTACTAGCCCCACACGGGGTTTGTGAATAAGTGATTGTCTGATAATGAGCAAGGAATATCCGTCTTTCTGCTAAGCAGGATGTATTGAACTCATAATTCATTAGATCTTTTTTATGAATGTCAATTAAGTATCGTAAGTAAATTGTTCCCGGTTGTTCAATCATTTGATAACCAGAGTTATTCTTTGATAAATGATCACTATGAGTCAGACTCAATAGAATTTGATCAATCCTTTTTTCTGTCGTTAAGGTAGAGAACTGAACCAAGAATTCTCTTTCTTTATCAGCAATCAAATCACTGTTCGAGATCCAGGATTCTATTT